TATTATTAATATTAAAAATAAAAACAGTGGTACTTAACTATTTTATATTAAAATTTTTATAAAAAAATATTTTTATTTATTTATAAAATATTTTCTTATTTAGGTTTAATTAATTTAAAAATTAATTTTTAAAATGGTTAATTTTTAAAAAAATTATACTTTTTTTGAAAATCGGGGTACTTTTTTTGAAAATCGGGGTACTTTTTTTGAAAATCGGGGTACTTTTTTTGAAAATCGGGGTACTTTTTTTGAAAATCGGGGTACTTTTTTTGAAAATCGGGGTACTTTTTTTGAAAATCGGGGTACTTTTTTTGAAAATCGGGGTATTTTTTTTGAAAATCGGGGTACTTTTTTTGAAAATCGGGGTACTTTTTTTGAAAATCGGGGTATTTTTTTTGAAAATCGGGGTACTTTTTTTGAAAATCGGGGTATTTTTTTTAAAAATCGGGGTATTTTTTTTGAAAATCGGGGTATTTTTTTTGAAAATCGGGGTATTTTTTTTGAAAATCGGGGATTTATTTTTTTTAAAAAATGTAATTTTTTTATATATATATTTTGATTTGATTAATTTTTTTTTTAAAAAAAAATTTTAATGTTTAATAAATGATTTAATAAATAATAAATATTTAATTAATATTATTAAACAATATTTAATTAATATTAATACAATATTAATAATATATATATATATAATATTAATATTCTAAAAATAAATATTGAAAATAAATATTTTAATTAAAATATAATTAATAATATATATTTATTTAAATTAATTACATATATATATATACATATTATATTAAAATATATTAATTATTAATATAATATATATTATATAAATATTGGATATTAATATATATATATTAATAATATATAAATATATAATATTTTTAACAAATTTTTCAAATACCAAAAAATTTTTTTTACTTAATTTTCTTATACATTGAAAATTTTTAAACTATTCGAGTTGTTTTCTGACTAAAAATATATGCAAAAATTTAAATATGAGTTTGGTTTAAATTTATAAAAATTTGATTTAATGTCGTAATTGGTTTAATTATTGGGGAGTAATTTTGTCATTTATACGTTAAGCTTAAATTTTATTTAAAACCTTAAATTTTACAAATATTTTAAATTTGAATTAAGTTATAAAACTATATTTTTAACAAATTTTTCAAATACCAAAAAATTTTTTTTACTTAATTTTCTTATACATTGAAAATTTTTAAACTATTCGAGTTGTTTTCTGACTAAAAATATATGCAAAAATTTAAATATGAGTTTGGTTTAAATTTATAAAAATTTGATTTAATGTCGTAATTGGTTTAATTATTGGGGAGTAATTTTGTCATTTATACGTTAAGCTTAAATTTTATTTAAAATTTAATTAATTTCATTCAATTAATTTTAAATATTTAAAAATTTAATTTTGATAAATTTAATTTTTGATATGGTTTATATTAATATTTTAATTTTATTTAAATGTTCCAGTATATATTGATTTAAAAAGTTAATTTTTTTATTTTCAGTGTTGAGTATTAATCAAAATATTTTGGGTATTTTTAATTAATTTATAAATTATAAAAGAGAATAATAATGTGCCAGCATTCGCGGTTATACATTATCTTTTAATTTTTATTATTAAAGGAAAGAATAATATAATATATATATATATTTATTTTTATGGGGGTAAAATAAATTAAAATATAAAAATTTATATAAAGTTTCTTTAAAATTTTGTATTTAAACTAGGATTAGATACCCTATTATTCAAATTTAATTAAATCTTTTTAGTATTTTAATTACATAATAAATTAAATTGATTTGGCGGTTTTTTAAACTTTTTAGAGGAACCTGTAGATTAAATTGATAAACCACGATTTTTAAAACTTTAAATTTTCTTGTATATCTCTATAATGAATATATTTAAAGATAAATTTTCTTTTTTTTAAATTTAAATTTTAATTTAGGTCAAGGTGCAGTTATTTTAAAGTTTTAATGGGTTACAATTATTTTAGTTAGTGGATAAAAATTTAAAATAAATTTTAAAATTGGATTTAATAGTAATTTTTTTTTTTAAAAGTTTTGAATAATGCTCTGATTTATGTACATATCGCCCGTCATTCTCATTATTGAGACAAGTCGTAACAAAGTAGATGTATTGGAAAATGTATCTAGCAGATATATATTTTAGGATAAATTAATTTTTTACAATAATTAAATTAAGCTGTTCAATTCAGTTTTATCTGAATATTCTTTACATTTCAATTTATTTTAAAATTTTAAAAATTATTTAAATGTTATTAAAATTTTTTAATAATTATTTTTTTTTAAGTCTGTAAAGGATTAAATTAAATTATTTTAAAGTAAATTTAATTATTGTACCTTTTGTATCAGGGTTAATTAATTTTCATAATTTATTTTTTTTTCCCGAAAATTTAAGATTTTAATTTATTTGATTTTTATTATTTCAAAAATTTTAATAAAATAAATTAAGTTTTGATAAAAAAATCGTTTAATTAGTTATCTGGTTGTTTTGGAAATAAATTTAATTTAGGATTTATAATTATTAATTTTTTTTTTTAAAAAATTTTTTAAATCTAATTTAATTTAGGATAATCTAATTTATTTACTATAATTTTTTTTGTAAAAGATTAGGTAGGATTAAAATTTTTTTTCTTTAAAAGTTTGTTTTAAATTAGTCTTTGGTTAATTTATAATTTAGTTTTATACAATTTTTTTTAATTAAATTATTTTTTTTGATTAATAATGATTAAATTAGTAAATTTAATTTTTTAATTTATGAATTCGGCAAAAATTTTTCTGACTGTTTAACAAAAACATTTCCTTTAGTTTTTTTTTAAGGTAAATCCTGCTCAATGATAATTTAAATAGCTGCAGTAATTTAACTGTACAAAGGTAGCATAGTAATTAGTCTTTTAATTGAGGTCTAGAATGAATGGTTCAACAAGAAAATAACTTTATTAATTTAATAAAATTTTAATTTAATTTTTTAGTTAAAAAGCTAAAATTTTTAAGTGGGACGATAAGACCCTATAGATCTTTAATTTTTTAAATTATTTTTTTTTTAGATAAATAAAATTTATAATATTAAGAAATTTTGGTTGGGGTGACATTAAAATTTTAAAAACTTTTTTTTATATCTACATTTGTTTATGGAATTCATGATCTTAAATTTTTGATTAAAAGAAAAAGATACCTTAGGGATAACAGCGTAATAAATTTGGATAGTTCATATTAATAAATTTTGTTTACGACCTCGATGTTGAATTAATTTAAAAATTTGAAGCAGAAATTAAATATTTGGGTCTGTTCGACCTTTAATTAGTTACATGATTTGAGTTCAAACCGGCGTAAGCCAGGTTGGTTTCTATCTACTTTTTATTTATATTTATTTAGTACGAAAGGACTTTTAAATTAGAAATATTTTCTACTAATTTGGCAGATAAGTGCTTTAAATTTAGAATTTAAAAATGTAAATTAAATACAGTTAGTAAATGTTTATTTTAAATTTTTTAATTTTAGTTATTTTTGTTATAATTTCAGTGGCTTTTTATGTAGTTTTAGAACGTAAGGTTTTAGGTTATATTCAAATTCGTAAAGGTCCTACAAAAGTTGGTATTTTAGGTATTTTCCAACCTTTTAGAGATGCTATCAAGTTATTTTCAAAAGAATCTTTTTTTTTATTTTTTGGAAATTTAATTATTTATTATTTTATACCTTTATTTATATTAATTATTTCTTTGAATTTATGATGTTTATATCCTTTATTTTACAATTGAACTTGTTTTAATTTGGGTCTTTTATTTTTTATTTGTTCTTCAAGATTTTTAGTTTATGGTGTGTTGTTAGCTGGTTGATCTTCAAATTCAATATATTCTTTAATTGGTAGAATTCGTTCAATTGCTCAAAGAATTTCTTATGAAGTTTGTTTATTTTTGGTTATATTTATTTTTTTAATTTTTTTTAATAGATTTAATTTAATTAATTTTTTTTATTTACAATATTTAAATTGATTTTTTTTTTTTGGATTTTTTATATTTTTAGTTTTATTTTCTTGTATTTTAGCTGAAACTAATCGTTCACCCTTTGACTTTGCTGAAGGTGAATCAGAATTAGTTTCTGGTTTTAATGTAGAATATAGATCTTTTAATTTTTCTTTTATTTTTTTGGCTGAGTATATAAATATAATTTTGATAAGTTTTATTATGAGATTGATATTTTTGGGAGGTGATTTTTTTTCAATATATTTTTTTTTGAAAATTATAATTTTAAGATTTTCATTTATTTGAATTCGAGGGACATTACCTCGTTATCGTTATGATAAATTAATAATTTTATGTTGAAAAATTTATTTACCAACAGTTTTAAATTTTATACTTTTCTCTTTTAATTTATTATTAATAATTATTTTCATTTTTTTAAGTAAAGTTAATAAAATATTAATTTTTTTTTATGTTTTCAAGACATAATTTTAAATGTTAACTTATTTAAATAATTTAAAGTTAATTGGAATTATTAAAAAGTATAAAAAATATATTGTGGTTAATAGTTGTGCTGTAATAACATAAGGAGATTCAACTGGTTTGGCTCCAATTCATGTTAAAAGTATAAAAATTGAAGTAAATAAAATAAATAAAATTTTTTTATGTGTGTATATACTTAAACTTTTAAATTTACTATTTATTGTAAATGGTAAAGTTAAAATAATTAAGATTGAAAATAAAAGAGCTAAAACTCCTCCTAATTTATTAGGGATAGATCGTAGGATAGCGTAAGCAAACAAAAAATATCATTCAGGTTGAATGTGTGGGGGAGTAATTATGGGGTTAGCTGGAGTAAAATTTTCTGGGTCATTAAATAAAAATGGTGTTTTTAAAATAATAATTGAAAATAAAAATATAACTAATATAAATCCAAATAAGTCTTTTCTTGAAAAATAAGGGTGAAAAGTAATTTTATCTATTTTATTTTTTAAGCCAAGGGGGTTTGATGAACCTTTTTCATGCAAGAAAATTAAGTGGAATAAAATTAATATTATTATAATAAATGGTAAAATGAAATGTAATGAGAAAAAACGGTTTAATGTTGGGTTATTTACTGAAAATCCCCCTCAGATTCAGTTAACTAAAGTTAAACCTAAATATGGAATTGCGGATATTAAATTTGTAATAACTGTTGCCCCTCAAAATGATATTTGTCCTCATGGTAAAACATACCCAATAAATGCTGTTCCCATTAATATTAATATAATTAATGTACCTGAAAATCAAACTTTTTTTTTAAGAAATGAACCGTAGTATATCCCTCGTCCAGTGTGTATAAATATTATAAAGAAAAATATTGAAGCTCCATTAGCGTGAACTAATCGTATTAACCAACCGTAATTTACGTTTCGGTTAATATGAATTACTCTTTCGAAAGAGTTAAAAATATTAGGTGAATAATGTATTGATAAAAAAATACCTGAAATTAGTTGAACAAATAAACATAGTCCTAAGATAGATCCAAAGTTTCATCAATATGAAATATTTGTTGGTGTTGGTAACTTAATTAAAAATTTATTTAGTAGATTTATTTTAATTAAATTTATTTTCATAGGTTTAATTTTAAAAATTTTAATTTTATTTATGATTTACAAAATCATTGTTTTTTTTAAACTATAAAATTCAGTAAATAGTTTATTACAAAAATTTTAATTTTGGATATTAAAGAAATTCATTTTTTGCTGAGTCATTTTCATAAGTTAATTTAAGTGGACCTTCAAATGAATTAATTAAATTTGAAATTGCAATTAGTATTATTAGGATAATTAATGTTATTATAATTGTTAAATAAATTTTATTAAATGAAATATTTTTTAAAATGGATATTTTTTCTTCATTTTCTTGAAAATTCAAAATTATTTCAGTTGGTTTAAATTGCATTGTTAATGTTAAGTCAATATTTATTAAAATAATTGAGGTTAATAATGTAATTAAAATTAATATTAGTTTTATATTAATTTTAAATTTTTCGTTTGATGAAATTCTTGATATATATATAAATATAATTATTATTCCTCTTCTAAATGTAATAAATAAAATTATTGAATATCAGGAATTTTTACACATAAAAATTATTATTATTGATGTTAATATTGATTGAATTATTAAAATCGATCCTAGGGAAATTGGGTGGTTTAATCTTATTGATATAATTGAATTTAATAATATTAGTAACATGATATATTTAATTCAGTTAATTTAATTTTAAATTTAAATTTAATTTATACTGATTTCTAAATAAATTTACTTATGATTATTTATTTAATTTTTTTTATATTTATTACAGGACTTTTTTGTTGTATAATAGTTCGTAAACATTATCTTTTAACTTTAATTAGTTTAGAAATAATTTTTTTATCATTGTTTTTTTTTTTTTTTTTTTTTGTTAATAATTATTTATTTGAAATATATTTTATTTTAATTATTTTAATTTTTGGAGTTTGTGGTGCTTCTATGGGTTTATCTATTTTAGTTTATTTAGTTCGTAAAGTAGGTTTTGACTATTTAAATAATTTTAGTTTATGTTAAGTTTAATAATTATAATAATTTTTTTGATCCCCTTATTAAATTTATTTAATTTACAATTTTTAATTTATTGATTTTTTGTTTTTTTTAATTATTTTATTTGAATTTTTAGTTTTTTTGACTTTTTTAGAATAATTTCTTTAAATTTTGGATTAGATAAATATTCTTTTTTTTTAATGGTTTTAACAGTTTGAATTTGTTTATTATTAACTTATAGTTCTTTTAGTTTAAAAAATTTAAACTTGAATTTTGTAAAGTTTTTAATTTTATTAGTTATTTTTTTTTTAACTTTATGTTTTTTTAGACTTAATTTTTTTTTTTTTTATATTTACTTTGAGTGTAGAATTTTACCTTTATTTTTATTAATTTATGGTTGAGGGTATCAACCTGAACGGGTTTATTCTAGATTATATTTTATGTTTTATACTTTATTTTCTTCTTTACCGTTATTTTTATTAATTTTAAAATTTGAATTATATTTAGGCTATTTTTATTTTGTTATTATTTTTGAGTGTTTAAATTTTTACATCTTATTTTTTATAATTTTTTCTTTTTTAGTAAAATTACCTATATTTTTTTTTCATTTGTGATTGCCTAAAGCTCATGTAGAGGCCCCTTCTATAGGTTCTATAATTTTAGCTGGGGTTATATTAAAGTTAGGTGGTTATGGTTTAATTCGTTTATTTTTTTTTTTTAATTATTTATTAAGTTTATATTCTTATATTTTTGTTTCTTTAAGAATAGTTGGTTGTTTATTTATTAGACTATTTTGTTTAATTCAAACTGATTTAAGGGTTTTAGTGGCTTATTCTTCTGTAAATCATATAGGGTTGGTAATTTCTGGGTTAATAAGATTATCAGATTATGGATTTTTGGGTTGTTTATTTTTAATAATTAGACATGGTTTAGTCTCTTCAGGATTTTTTTATTTAGTAGGCTGTTTATATGAACGGGTTGGATCTCGAAGACTTTTTTTAATACGTGGGTTATTAAATTTTATACCTTCTTTTTCAATATTTTTTTTTTTATTTTGTGTAAGAAATATATCTTGTCCTCCCAGTTTAAATTTAGTTTCAGAAATTTTTATTTGTTTTTCTATTTTGTCTTGAGACTTTTCAACTTTTTTTTTCTTATTTTTTATTTTGTTTTTTACTGCTTGTTCTATAATTAGATTATTTTCTTATATTTGTCATGGTTTAAGTAGAAATTTAATTTTTTATTTTGATTCTGGTTTAGTTCGTGAATTTTATTGTTTTTTTTTACATTTAATTCCTTTATATTTATTTATTTTAAATTTAGATTTTTTTTAATTATATTAGTTTAAATAAAAATCCCATTTTGTGAAAGTGGGGATTCAAAGTTAGAATATAATAGTGTTATTTATTTATAATATTTTTTTTTTTTTTTTTGGTATATATATATATTTATTTAATTTAATAATTGTTTTTGATTATTTATTTTTTTCTTTAAATTCTTCTGAATTTTCTTTTATTTTTTTTTTTGATTGATTAAGTATACTTTTTTTATCAGTAGTTTTTTTAATTTCTGGAAGAGTTTTATTATATAGTATTGATTATATGCGAGGTGATATTTTTATCATTCGATTTTATTTCTTGGTTTTTTTATTTATTATTAGAATATTTATATTAATTTCTATGCCTGATTTAATTTGCTTAATAATTGGTTGAGATGGTTTAGGTTTAGTTTCTTATTGTTTAGTAATCTATTATCAAAGATCAATAAGATTAAGATCTGGTTATTTAACTTTATTTATTAATCGTTTAGGTGACTTATTTTTAATTTTTTGTATTAGTTGATCTTTTAATTATGGTTGTTGACATTATTTATATATTTATTCTTTTTTAGATATTAATATTTACATATTTATTTTTTTAATTTTAGCTTGTTTAACTAAAAGTGCTCAGTTTCCTTTTTCTAGATGATTACCTGCTGCTATAGCAGCTCCAACTCCAGTTTCTTCATTGGTTCATTCTTCTACTTTGGTAACTGCTGGAGTTTATTTAATAATTCGTTTTAATTTATTTTTAACTAATCATTTTAGATTTATTTTACTAAATTTAAGTCTTTTAACTATTTTATTATCAGGAATAGGGGCTATTTATGAAAATGATTTAAAAAAAATTATTGCTTTTTCTACTATGGGTCAGTTAAGTTTAATAATTTTTATTATTGCTTTAGGTTGTGAATATTTAGGTTTTATTCATTTATTAATTCATGCTGTTTTTAAATCTCTTTTATTTTTATGTTCTGGGTTTTTTATTTATGGATTTCTGGGTGTTCAAGACATTCGATTTATGGGAAATTTAACAGTTCAAAGTCCTTTAATCAGTTCTTGTTTTTTAATCTCTTTATTTAGATTGTGTGGTTTACCTTTTTATTCAGGTTATTTTTCTAGGGATTTTATTATTGAATTATTTATTTTATCTGAGGTTAATTTTTTTTATTTTATTATTTTTTTTTTTTCTATTTATTTAACTTTAATTTATTGTTTACGTATTTTTACATTTTTATTTTTGTGGGAGGTTAATATATTAATTTTTAATTTGTATGAGAAAATATTTATAAATATTTCTTGTTTAATTTTATTGAGATTTTCTATTATTTTTGGTTCTTTAATTTTTTGATTAATTGATAGAACTTACATTTTTATTTTTGATTTTTATTTTAAACATTTAATTTTATTTTTTTTTTTTTATTTTTTTATTTACTTTAATTCTTTCAGATTTTTAAAATTTAATTTTAAAAGATTTTTAATTTATTTTTTTAGTTATATATGATTTTTACCTTTTTTTTCTTCTTCTTTTGTTGTTACTAAAATATTTAATTTAAGACATTTTTTTTTTACAATGTTTGAGCTGGGTTGAAGTGAATATTTAATAACTATTAATTTAATTAAATTTTTAAAAATTAAAAATTTTTATTTAAATTTAATTTTATTAAATTCTTTTAAGGTTTATTTTTTTTCATTTATTTTTTTTTTATTAATAATATTTTTTTTTTATTTAAGTAGCTTAATTAAAAGCTATACATTGAAAATGTTTAAATACAATTTTTTGTCTTAAATAATTTACGAATTTTACATTTTTTAATTATTGAAAATAATTTGTTTTATTTTAAACTACGTAAATAAGAGAATAACATTTTGATGTTTTAAAGATAGTTAGCAGCTTCTTAAATTTCTCTTTTAATTGGAATTTAATTCATTTTTTTTATTAACAGTAAAATGCTTCTTTTTAGCTTCAATTAAAGCATGGAGATTAAACTCTAAATTTAAGTCGAAATTAATTGTAATTTTACTTCTTTGCTATTTAAGAGAAATACATTTAGTATAATTTTTAATTGCAATTTAAATGTTATAATTAACTATTCTCCTTATTTTCTTCATTCGATTACTCCATTAAGTCATTCATGAATTAGTCCATATAAAATAATAATTGTAATAATTAATCTTGATTTAAACCATTGATTTAAATTAATTAATTTAAAGGAAGAAATTAATGGGAGAATAAGAATAATTTCTACGTCAAATATTAAAAAAACGATAGCGATTATGAAAAATTGAATCGAAAAAGATATACGTGGGGATGATATTTTTGAAAATCCACATTCAAATGGGGATGATTTATTTAAATCAATATTTGATTTTTTTGATATTAAGAATGATAAAGTTATTATTATAATTAATAAGATGGTTGAAGTTAAAATAGACTTATATATATTAATTTTTTTCTTAAGTTTAAACCTTTTAATTGGAAGTTAAATATACTTTATATACTAAGAAAAAATTTATTTCATCAGTATAAAATTAAATATAAAAATAGTCATACTACGTCAACAAAATGTCAGTATCAAGCTGACAATTCTAGTCTTAAATGGTTAAATTTGTTTGATTTTATTATTAAAATTCTTTCTATAGCTGTTAAAATAAAAATTGTTCCTATTAGTACATGTAATCCATGAAATCCTGTTGTTAAAAAAAATGATGATCCGTACACAGAATCAGTAATAGTAAATGAGGAATTTTTATATTCAATTCATTGTAGTGATGTAAAATAAATTCTTAACAAAATTGTGATTATTAAACTTTTAATACTTTGTTTAAGTTTGTTTGATAAAATTGATTGATGTGCTCAAGTAATTGAGGCTCCTGATCTAATTAAAATAATTGTGTTTAATAACGGAATTTCTATTGGATTAAATGTATCAATTCCTTTAGGTGGTCATTTTAACCCTATTTCGATTGATGGAGATAAACTTGAATGGAAAAATCCTCAGAAAAATGAAAAAAAAAATATTACTTCTGATGTAATAAATATAATTATACCTATTTTAATTATTTTTTTTACAATATTTGTATGATCACCTTTAAGTGATGATTCACGTTTTACATCTCGTCATCATTGATATAAATTTATAAATAAAATTAACATTGAAAATGTTAAAAATCAAAAGTTTTTTTTGTAAAATATTATAATTGATCTTATTATTAAATTTAAAATTGAGAAAGATAATATAATTGGTCATGGTCTATTTGTAACAAGATGGAATGGATGATTTTTATTCATAAGGAATTTCTGAAGAATATATTGTTATTAAAATTGAAAATACATAAGCTTGAATTAAACTAACAGCAATTTCAAATGTTATTAAAAAAATTTGAATCAAAAAAATTAAAAAAATTGTGTTAATTTGGTTTATATTACCTAATAATGTTATTAATAGATGACCTGCAATTATATTAGCTGATAATCGTACTCTTAGTGAAATTGGTCGAATTAAATTTCTTAATGACTCAACTAAGATTATAAATGGGCTGATTAATAAGGGTGTATTTATTGGTAATAAGTGAGCTAATATTAAATTTGTGTAGTTTAATCATCTAAATAAAATTATTGATATTCAAAGTGGTAGGGCTAAAGACAATGAAATTGATAAATGACTAGTTGGAGTAAATATATAAGGAATTAATCCTATTAAATTTATAATTAAAATTAATATAAATATAGAATTTAAAATTAATAAAATTTGTTTATTTTTATAGATAAAATTTATTTCTTTATAAATTTTAAAGTTGACAATTTTTTTGATTATTGAATTTCGTGATTCTTTAATTCAAAATTTATTTGGTAAAATTAATAGTGTACATAATATTGCAATTCAATTTATGGATATAAATATTGTTGTAGATGGGTCAAAGGATGAAAATAAATTTGTTATTATTTTTTTTTTTCAAAGAATAAATTTATTTTAATTATTTTTATTATTAAAATTGATGTTATTAAAATGGTTAGTCATGATGATGGTGATATTTGAGGTATAAAGAATTACAATTGAGTATTTTTAATTTGACATATTAAAGTTTTTTTTAAACTAAATTCTTACTCCATTAAGAGCATTTTTTTAGTTGCTATAAATTGGTTTAAGAGACCATTACTTAAATTTCAGTCACTTAATGATTTTAATTTAATCATTCAATAAATTTTTTTAATTTAATTGATTCAACTATAATTGGTATAAATCTGTGATTTGTTCCACAAATTTCTGAACATTGTCCTATAAAAATTCCTGGTTTTTTAATTATTAAACTAGATTGATTAAGTCGACCTGGGACTGCATCTATCTTGATACCTATAGCTGGTACTGTTCATGAGTGTAATACATCTGTTGATGTAAAAATTATTCGTGTTTGGGTTAGATACGGTGATTTTATTCGGTTATCAACTTCTAACAAACGAAAATTATTTTCTTTATCATATTTTATATACGAATCATATTCTTTAATATTTTTGTCTGAATATTCATATGATCAGTATCATTGATGTCCAATTGATTTAATTGAAACTGAAGGATTAATTAGTTCTTCTATTGAGTAAAGAATTTTTAAGGAGGGGATTGCGATTATAAATAAAATAATTGTTGGAATGATAGTTCAGTAGGTTTCAATTATTTGATGTTCTGTTAAATTTAAATTAATTAAATTATTTTTAATAAGTGAATTAATTAAAATTGAAATTATAATTGTAATTGAAATAATAATTGATATAGTATGATCATGAAAAAAAATTAATTGTTCTATAGTGGGGCTATGACCATCTGGTAGTGAAAATTTAATTCATTTAATTTCTAAAAGAAATAAACTTCATTTATGAATTTTAAATTCATTACACTATTCTGCCATATTAGAATTTTGTTAAAATAGGAATTTCGTTAAAAGAATGTTCGTTAGGTGGAAGATTAAATTTTCATTCGAGTGATTGAGCTAAATTTATTTTAAATAGAATTTTTCGTTTAAATGTTATTCTTTCTCAGATAATGAATATTAAAATTAAAATTCTTGTTATTGATAAAAATGACCCAATTGATGAAACTAAATTTCAAAATGTGTAAATGTCTGGATAATCTGAATATCGACGTGGTATACCTGTTAATCCAAGGAAATGTTGAGGAAAAAATGTAATGTTTACTCCTATAAATATTGAAAAAAATTGAATTTTTAGTCATTTATTGTTTATTGAAATTCCTGAAAATACTGGGTATCAATTAATGAATCTTGCAATAATTGTAAATACAGCTCCTATTGATAATACATAATGAAAATGTGCTACTACATAATATGTATCATGTAAAATAATATCAATGGATGAATTAGCTAAAATTACTCCTGTTAATCCTCCAATTGTAAATAGAAAAATAAATCCAGTTGATCAAATTATTTGTGGTGAAAAAGTTATTTTTGATCCGTGAATAGTTGCTAGTCATCTAAAAATTTTGATTCCTGTAGGTACAGCAATGATTATAGTGGCTGAAGTAAAGTAAGCTCGGGTATCAATGTCTATACCAACAGTAAATATATGATGTGCTCATACAATAAAACCTAAAATTCCAATTGCAATTATTGCATAAATTATTCCGATTGTACCAAATGTTTCTTTTTTTCCTCTTTCTTGTATAATAATATGGGAAATTAATCCAAATCCTGGTAAGATTAAAATGTAAACTTCGGGGTGTCCAAAAAATCAAAATAAATGTTGATATAAAATAGGGTCACCTCCTCCTGTGGGGTCAAAAAAAGATGTATTTAAGTTTCGGTCAGTTAAAAGTATTGTAATTGCACCTGCAAGTACTGGTAGGGATAACAATAGAAGGAATGCAGTAATTAAAACTGATCAACAAAATAATGGTATTTTATCTAAATTAATTTGTTTAGATCGTATATTTAAAATTGTTGAAATGAAATTAATTGCTCCTATAATAGATCTTATTCCGGCAATATGTAAAGAAAAAATAGTTAAATCAACTGAAGGGCCTGAATGTGATGAAAAATTTGATAAAGGAGGGTATACTGTTCAGCCAGTTCCTGATCCTGACCCAGAAATTGATCTGGAAAGAAGTAAAATTATTGAGGGGGGGAGAAGTCAAAATCTTATATTATTTATTCGTGGGAATGCTATGTCTGGGGCTCCAATTATTAATGGTACCAGTCAATTTCCAAATCCTCCAATTAAAATTGGTATAACTATAAAAAAAATTATAATAAATGCGTGGGAGGTAATTAACACATTGTAGATTTGGTCATTTTTAATTAATGATCCTGGTTGAATTAATTCTGACCGAATTAATATTCTTCTTATGGTTCCTAAGAGTCCAGATCAAATACCTAAAATGAAATAAAGGGTACCGATATCTTTATGATTAGTAGAGAAAATTCATTTTTTCATTAGTAAAATAGAGTGTCTGATTAAAGTAATAAATTGTAAATTTATTTAAGGGGATTTCTCCTCTATTAATTTAATTAATTTATTTAAGGTTTATTTTATTTAAAAATATATTTTTAACTTTGAAGGTTAATAGTTTATTTAACTTAAATCCTTTAATAAATTTAAATTTTTTAAATCTTGTATTCAATTAATGATTTTAAATTGCAAATTTAAAGGTGTTTAAAACCAAGATTTAGTTTGTTCATGTTAATCATGTTAATGAAATTGTAATTAAATTTATTATATAAAAAGATTTAAATTTATTTAATTTAAAACATTTTTTTTTTATTGATAAATTACTTAATGTAAATGAGTTTATTTGTAAATATATAAATATTGATATTAATGAAGTTAAAATTATTGTTCCTATTAATATATTAGATTTATTAGAAATTTCTTTTAAAATAATTAATTTGGGTAAAAATCCTATTATAGGTGGGAGTCCTATAATTGATAATATTCTTGAATTAATTTTCATTTTATTTATTAATTCTAGATGATTAATTTGATTGGTGTATAAAATATTTAATTTTTTAAATAAGTTTATGATTTTAAAATTTAAAATAGAATATACAATTAAAAAAAATATTGTAATCTTTTTTCTCAAATAAAATGATGAGGTTATTCATCTAATATTAAAGATTGATGAGAAGGCTATTAATTTTTTTATTGAAAATTGATTGAACCCTGAAATAGAACCTAAAATTAGGGATAAAATTATAGGAATTATAATTATTTCAAATTTTAGTAATTTATTTATTAAAATCATGGGGGTGATTTTTAAAATTGAGGTTAATAAAAAACATTCATTTCATTTAATTTTATATATAATTTCTGGTACTCAGATATGGAATGGGGATATTCCAATTTTAATTAGTAGGGAGGTTATTATTAATATATTCGATTTTGGTATATTTATACAGATTCTTATTATTAAGATGGAAAATATTAATATATATGAAGAAAATCTTTGAATAATGAAATATTTAATTGATTGATCATTAACTTTATTTTTTGCTATTAATGGGATAAATATAAATATATTTAGTTCTATTAATATTCACATTGATAATCAATTATTTGTTATAGTTGATAGGGTTGTTCTTAATGTTAATGAAATTATACATATTATATTTGAGGAATTTAATTTAATTAAAAAGAGATTAATTTTAATCATAAATGAGTTATGGGCCCAATAGCTTTATTTTAGCTTATCTTTTTATAAAATGTTGTATAGCATAGAGAATTTTGATTTCTTTGGTATTAGTTTAATCTAATTTTTATATTAGAAAGAGTAAATATTTACTTTATTTATTCTATCAGAATATTCCTTTAATCAGGCATCTTTCT